TTGTCAACAAACCACAAAGACATCGGCACATTATATTTTATATTAGGAGCCTGAGCTGGGATAGTAGGCACTGCTCTAAGACTTTTAATTCGAGCAGAATTAGGGCAACCAGGTAGACTAATTGGAAACGACCAAATTTATAATGTAATTGTTACTGCTCATGCCTTTGTAATAATTTTTTTTATAGTTATACCCATTATAATTGGAGGGTTTGGAAATTGGTTAGTACCTCTAATACTAGGTGCCCCCGATATAGCGTTCCCCCGAATGAACAATATAAGGTTCTGGCTTTTACCCCCGGCCTTAACACTACTACTTTCCAGAGGAATGGTAGAAAGAGGAGTCGGCACTGGTTGAACCGTCTACCCTCCCTTAGCAAGAGGAATCGCCCACGCAGGGGCCTCAGTAGATATGGGGATTTTTTCCCTCCATCTAGCCGGTATTTCTTCAATCCTAGGTGCCGCTAATTTCATATCTACAGTAATTAATATACGCACGACTGGGATACTAAGAGACCGAATACCTTTATTCGTTTGATCAGTTTTCTTAACAGCAGTTCTTCTACTTCTTTCCCTTCCAGTTTTAGCGGGAGCTATTACTATACTTCTCACAGATCGAAACCTAAACACATCATTTTTTGACCCAGCTGGAGGGGGAGACCCTATCCTATACCAACATTTATTTTGATTCTTTGGACACCCTGAAGTATATATTTTGATTTTACCAGGGTTTGGTATAATTTCTCACATTATCACGCAAGAATCTAGGAAAAAAGAAGCCTTCGGCACTTTAGGAATGATTTACGCCATGATAGCAATTGGAGTCTTAGGATTCGTGGTGTGAGCCCACCACATATTTACAGTAGGCATGGATGTTGATACACGGGCCTACTTCACATCAGCAACTATAATTATTGCAGTACCAACTGGTATTAAAATTTTTAGATGATTAGGAACTCTGCATGGAAACAAACTCACTTATAGACCCTCATTATTGTGAGCTCTTGGGTTTGTATTTTTATTTACAGTTGGGGGACTAACAGGAGTAGTCTTAGCAAACTCGTCAATTGATATTATTCTTCATGATACTTACTATGTTGTGGCTCACTTTCATTATGTCCTATCCATAGGAGCTGTATTTGCTATTTTTGCTGGTATCGCACACTGATTTCCTCTATTCACAGGCCTTTCCATACTACCTAGATGATTAAAAATTCACTTTTTGGTCATATTTGTTGGCGTAAATATCACATTTTTCCCTCAGCACTTTTTAGGATTGAACGGAATACCTCGACGGTATTCAGACTATCCAGACGCTTACACAACTTGAAATATTGTCTCTTCAGTAGGCTCAACAATTTCTCTAATTGCTGTTTTAGGATTCGTGTTCATTACTTGAGAGGCTCTTTCCACCCGTCGACCGGTAGTATTCCCACTGTCTCTACCTGCTTCAATTGAATGACAGCATGAAACTCCTCCGGCCCATCACAGATTTGCTGAAATTCCTAAAATTACTAATTAACTTCTAAAATGGCAGATCATTGCATAGGGTTTAAGCCCCTAATAGGAAAATTTATTTCTTTTAGAAATGGCAAGATGATCAAGTTTAAGATTTCAAGATAGAGCTTCTCCACTGATAGAACAATTAATTTTTTTCCACGACCACGCCATATTAATCATTATTTTGATTACAACATTAGTAGGTTATATATTAGTATCTCTTTTTTTTAACTCCCTTACAGACCACTTTTTAATAGAAGGGCAAACTATTGAAATTATTTGAACAATTTTACCGGCAATTATTTTAATTTTTATCGCCCTACCCTCTCTTCGCCTATTATATCTTTTAGATGAAATTAACGATCCAAGAATTACTATTAAAGCTATCGGGCATCAATGATACTGGAGATACGAGTATTCGGATTTTGTGCAAGTTAATTTTGACTCTTATATAATCCCGTCGAATGAGCTCAATGATAGGGAATTTCGACTTCTAGACGTAGATAACCGTACAGTCCTCCCTATAAACACTCAGATTCGGGTTCTAGTATCAGCCGCTGATGTTATTCACTCATGAACTATCCCTGCTCTAGGAGTAAAAGCAGACGGAATTCCTGGACGACTTAACCAAGTAAGATTCTCTATCAACCGGCCAGGTCTTTTCTATGGACAATGTTCTGAGATTTGCGGAGCAAATCATAGATTTATGCCAATTGTGGTCGAAAGAACTTCGACAAACTCATTTCTTTCGTGAGTCTCTAACTTAAGAAAAAACTCATTAGATGACTGAAAGCAAGTGTAGATCTTTTAAATCTATTATAGCAACCGCGGCTGCTTCTGATGACCACCTCCTAAAAATTAGTTAATTTGATAACATAAGCTTGTCAAGCTTAAATAATTGCTTCAAGCAATATTTTTATATTCCTCAAATAGCCCCACTATTTTGATTAAATTTATTTATTTTTTTTACATTAATTTACATTTTATTTTTTATTTTAAACTACTTTATTAGGGTCCCTAGAACTCAACAAATAACGTCTGATCTGAAAGTTCCCACTAAATTAAATTGAAAATGATAACTAATCTATTTTCCAGATTCGATCCTCTTTCTAGAGTCTTAAACCTCTCACTAAACTGAACCTCTACAACACTTGGTCTTATTTTTATCCCTTATATTTTTTGAGCCATACCATCCCGATGATCAATACTATGGTCTTCAATCACTAAAACTTTACATCAAGAATTTAAAGTACTATTAGGGCCCATGAGCACTGGGGGGACTTTAATATTTGTAAGTTTATTTAGATTGATTGTATTTAATAATTTTTTAGGGCTATTACCCTATGTCTTTACAAGAACTAGACATTTAGCTATAACGTTAGCGCTTGCTTTGCCCCTTTGAATTTCATTTATAATTTTTGGCTGAATTAATCACACTCAGCACATGTTCGCTCATCTGGTCCCACTAGGAACCCCTGGAGCACTTATGCCTTTCATAGTATTAATTGAAACAGTAAGAAATGTAATCCGACCAGGAACTTTGGCAGTTCGGTTAGCAGCCAATATAATTGCTGGGCACTTATTATTAACTCTGCTAGGTAACACCGGACCCTCTCTCTCCCTGTCTCTTCTGTCTATTTTAATTTTCTCTCAAATTCTTTTATTATTGTTAGAATCGGCCGTTGCCATTATCCAATCTTACGTCTTTGCAGTTCTTAGAAGACTCTACGCTAGAGAAGTAAACTAATGTCATCTCATAAACACACTTATCATTTAGTAGATATAAGTCCTTGACCTCTAACAGGCTCAATTAGAGCTATAATAATCACTACTGGTTTAGTTAAGTGATTTCATCAATTTAATATGGATTTACTTCTTTTAGGAATTCTTGCCACCATTCTTACTATAATTCAATGATGACGAGACATCACACGAGAGGGTACTTACCAAGGATTACACACCTCACGAGTAGTAGTAGGACTTCAATGAGGAATGATTTTATTTATTACTTCTGAAGTTTTATTCTTTTTCTCTTTCTTTTGAGCCTTTTTCCACAGAAGATTATCCCCTACAGTTGAAGTAGGCAGGTGCTGACCTCCCATAGGAATCCAAGCTTTTAACCCATTCCAAATCCCCCTTTTAAACACTGCCATTCTTTTAGCAAGGGGTGCCACTGTAACATGAGCCCATCATGCAATAATAGAGGCTAATTTAACTCAAGCCCTCCAAGGGCTAACTCTCACCGTTCTACTAGGGCTATACTTTACGGCCCTTCAAGCTATAGAATATTATGAAGCTCCGTTTACTATTGCTGATTCAGTTTATGGCTCAACATTTTTTGTCGCTACAGGGTTTCACGGGCTCCACGTAATTATTGGATCTTCGTTTTTACTAGTATGTCTATATCGAATATATATATGCCACTTTTCTTCTAAACATCACTTCGGGTTTGAGGCAGCAGCTTGGTACTGACACTTTGTTGATGTAGTATGATTATTTTTATATATTTCAATTTACTGGTGAGGTGGATAGTATATTTTTCTAATATAATAAGTATAGTTGACTTCCAATCAATAAGTCTGGTTCTTCCAGGAAAAATAATCCTTTTAACTACCCTGATTGTTACACTAGTTTTAATTATTTCTTCTGTAGTTATACTTATTTCTTCTATATTAGCAAAAAAAACTATCTTAGACCGGGAAAAAAATTCTCCGTTTGAATGTGGGTTTGACCCTAAAAGGTCAGCCCGATTGCCGTTTTCTCTTCGTTTTTTTTTAATTGCTCTTATCTTTTTAATTTTTGATGTAGAAATCACGTTACTCCTTCCGCTTGCTTCAATTATAAATTTTACGAATATTAAATCTTGGATATTTACAGGGGTATTCTTTATAGTTATCTTACTTTTAGGACTCTATCATGAATGAAACCAGGGGGCCCTAGAATGGGCCCCATAAAGTCATAGTCAATTATGACATTTGGGTTGCATTCAAAAAGTGCTTCAAAGGAAGCTGACTTTAATTAGGAAGCGAAAATCGCATTTAGTTTCGGCCTAAACCTTGGTGACTAACACCCCTAATTTTAAATTAGTTAAAGCCAAACTAGAGGCGTATCACTGTTAATGATAGAACTGAAATTTAATTTCTAACTAAGGGGGTTAGCTGGGCAAATAAAAGCTTCTAACTTTATATTTAAGCGGTTAAATTCCGTTTTAACCCCTGTTCTTATGGTGTAATAACACATTACATTTTCATTGTAAAACTAAAGGTAAGACTCCTTTTAAAAACACCCAAAAACATATACTGTTCCCCTTACATCTTCAGTGTAATGCTCTATTCTAAGCTATTTGAGTTTACAATAATACTAGAGATAAAAAAATTAATCAAAATACAAATATTACCATATAAACTTTGATTCTATTATCCTGAGCTACTTGTAAATAAAAAGAAGATTTTATAAATGAAGTATAAGCCCCTTGGGCCCCGTAACACTCTAATCACCCACCATCCCCGGTTCGCTGGTAGGCCAGACCCACTTTTAAAAAAGAGCTTCTGATGCCCCGAGTTGATAAAAAAGGTATAAACCACATTGATCCAACAAATCTGATAATCTCATATTTAGATGAAAAAGTTAAAAAATAATTTTCTGCTATAAGATTTAAAATATACCCAATAAACCCTCCTACAAAACTCACAACTAAAGCTAAAATTTTAATATTAAAAGGCAAACAAACTATTCAAGGAGCTGGAAAAATCAATCATGAAAGACTAGCCCCCCCAACAATGGCACCAACCCCCAAAAAAATTATAGGTAAGGTTATAACACTATCTTCATCACTCACCCCACTTAAAGTTATTAAATTGAAATCTCCCCTTACTCTATAATAAATTAAGCGAAAAGTGTAACATACTGTTAAACCAGTGGATAACACAAGCAATAAAAAACAAAATTCATTTAAAATTCTACCAAAAGCAACCTCTAAAATCAAATCTTTGGAATAAAACCCAGCTAAGAATGGTGTCCCACACAAAGCCAAATTTGCCAAATTAATTATAGTCACACTTAATGGTATGTAATAAACCAAACCCCCCATTCTACGAATATCCTGGGTGCCACCGACACTATGGATAATAGCCCCAGCACATATAAATAACAAAGCTTTGAATAATGCGTGAGCTAGTAGATGAAAAAAAGCCAGCTTTCTGTAGCCTAAAGCTAAAATCCTCATCATAACTCCTAATTGACTTAATGTTGATAAAGCAATAATTTTTTTTAAATCTGTTTCAAAATTAGCACCCAGCCCCGCCATAAATATAGTCAATCTAGCCAAAAGTAATAAAATTCTTTGTTCAACCCCTCCTAAAGCAGGTCTAAACCGAATTAATAGATACACTCCGGCAGTAACCAAGGTAGAAGAATGTACCAAGGCGGAAACAGGGGTAGGAGCTGCTATGGCAGCAGGAAGTCAAGCTGAAAAGGGAATTTGAGCTCTCTTAGTCATTCCCGCCAAAATTACCAGCCCCACCAATCAATTAATTGATGAAATCTTTGGTTCTTCAACATAAAAAATAAATCTTCAACCACCTAATTCAAATATCAATGCAATCCTCAAAAGGATTGCAACATCCCCAATACGGTTAGACAAAGCAGTTAGTATCCCAGCATTCATAGATTTTTCGTTTTGATAATAAATAACTAACGCATAAGAGACTAGCCCTAGCCCGTCTCATCCTAACAAAATCCTAATTATATTAGGACTCACAATCAAAAACCCTATTGAAGCCACAAACCCTAAAACTAAATAGATAAATCGGCTTACATTCTCATCCCCTATTATATAACTCCCGCTATAAAATAAAACTATGGCAGAAATAAATGTAACAAAAGACATAAATAATATTGATATCCAATCTAAAATAAGAGTCATCCCAAAAGAACAAGAATTAATTGTAACAATTTCTCATTCAATGTAACAACTATAATCTCTTGTAAGCATGCACAAAGAACTTATTATAGACCTGATAGAAATAACTATAAGAAAAATTATTCTAGTTAAATTTAAACGAACATATCATAACACTGCTCAAAGTTAATTACCAACATCTCTGGCCCCACAAACCAACATTTTTTATTAAACTATCTAAGCAACAAGGAATAATCAAAACCCCTCCTTTAAGAATTATGATATTTAATGGCAACCAATGTAACATTAAAACTAAATACTCTCGAACCTGTCCAGAACAACACGAGAATAAAGAACTAAAAAACTTTCCATGTTGACTTATAGAAAATATGTATAACGAATAAGCAGCTCTAAAAAAAGATAAAGCACCAATCCCCAACACAGATAATTTACACCAAGACACAACACTTATAATTAAGCTAATTTCTCCCAGTAAATTTAAAGTTGGCGGGGCAGCTATATTTCCAGCTCTTAATAAAAACCACCAAAGAGCCATTCTAGGTATAAAATTTATTAACCCCTTCCTAATTATCAACCTGCGACTTCCTAACCGCTCATAAACCATATTAGCTAAACAAAATAGTCCAGAAGAACATAATCCATGTCCCACTATCACAGCCACGGCACCGCTGAGTCCTCACCACCTAAAAATTATAAACCCACATAAAACTAAACCTATGTGAGCCACTGAAGAATAAGCAATTAAAGCTTTAATATCTGTTTGCCGTAGACACATAATTCTAACAATTACCCCCCCGATCACCCCCAAACTAACTCAAATTCAAGATTTTCTAACTCCCACACTTGTGAAAATAGGACATACCCGTAGTAAACCGTAACCCCCTAACTTAAGTAAAACTCCTGCTAAAATTATAGACCCCGCTACTGGAGCTTCTACATGTGCCTTGGGCAATCATAAATGTACTATAAACATAGGTAATTTAACAAAAAAAGCAAAAATAGAACAAATATACCAAATAAATGAAATGGCACTTACATTTTCAACCAAAGGTACTAGACCAAAAGTAAGAGTACCTCCAACTTTATATAGTCTGATTAAAGACACCAACAAAGGCAAAGACCCAAACAGAGTATAAAATAATATATACACTCCCGCTTGTAGTCGTTCTGGCTGGTAACCCCACCCTAAAATTAAGATTAAAGTAGGAATCAAAGAAGTTTCAAAACAAATATAAAAAAGTAAATAATCAGTACAAGAGAAAGTAAGTACCAACCTTGCCAATAAAATAATATTTACTAATAAAAAAAGAGAAGAATAATTGTTCGTCTCAACTACTTTATTTCTCCTACCAACCACTAAAGTAGTAATTCAAAATCTAAGTAAAATTAAAATATAACCAATAGAGTCTACACTAAACCCTAGTCTTAAATGTCTTATAAAAAAATCTCCAACATGTACCAATCCAAAAAAAAAGGACCCCAATAATAAAAGAGCCTGCACTACAGCCCAATTTTGGGCCCTAAAAACTATCAATAATAGAAAAAAAACAAACTTTAGCATTGTAAAACTATAAATCTTCTAAAATTATCATTACCATGAGTACGAACTACTGATACTAATAAAGCTAACCCTAGAGCTCCCTCACAGGCAGCAAGTGTTAAAAAAAATAATACAAAATAACTATCACTTCCTATAAAACCGATCATTAGAGTTATTAACCAAAATACTCTTAATATAATATACTCCAATCTTAATAAAGTTCTAAGTAAATGCTTACGACTCCCCACAAAAGAACCAATACCACACAACAATATGAAAATAGGAACAATAACAACAACCGCATTAAGAATTACCATTAGCTTTGATAGTTTAAAATAAAACATTGGTCTTGTAAACCGATAATAAGGACCCGCCTTTCAAATCTTCAGAAAAAAGAGTAAACTCCCATCTTCAGTTCCCAAAACTAAAATTTTTTTTAAACTATTTTCTGATATTTATATCTTGTATGTGAGATCATCGATTATTATCTCTTTATCTATCCTTTTCACTCAAACCACGCACCCGCTTGCTTTGGGAATAACTCTCCTCGTTCAAACAATTACTATTTGTGGGCTAACTAGTATATTAGCAAAGACCACTTGATTTTCTTATATTTTATTTTTAATTTTTTTAGGAGCAATGTTAGTTTTATTTATTTACGTAGCATCTTTAGCACCAAACGAGTCATTTTCGATTTCCTCATGATTAACTGTTTTAATCCTCACTCTCCCCGTAATAAGGTTAATTTTTTTGCTAATAGATCCTTTAATTTTACCGCAACTACCTTGCATTGAAAAATCATTTGTATCTAGAGATCAAATTATATTAAACTTTCCGGCATCCTTAAGAACTATATATAATTTTCAATCTATGAACTTAACACTTTTTATTATCATATATCTACTTCTCACTTTGATTGTAGCAGTAAAAATTACTTCTACTCATTTTGGGCCTTTACGACTAAGCTAATGTTAATGCCACTACGTAAGTCACACCCCTTATTTAAAATCGCCAATGGGGCCTTAGTTGATCTCCCCACTCCAGCTAATATCTCAATCTTATGAAATTTCGGGTCCCTTCTAGGTCTTTGTTTAGTAATTCAGATCGCAACGGGTTTGTTTTTGGCCATACACTACACAGCACATATTGATTTAGCTTTTTCTAGAGTTGCTCACATCTGCCGAGATGTAAACTATGGGTGGCTTCTTCGGACAATCCATGCTAACGGAGCTTCGTTTTTTTTTATTTGCCTATATATACACATTGGGCGAGGCATTTATTACGGATCTTTTATATATATGCATACATGAATAGTAGGAGTTGTAATTTTATTTTTAACTATAGCAACTGCTTTTTTAGGATATGTGTTACCATGGGGCCAGATATCATTTTGAGGAGCAACAGTTATTACTAACCTTTTTTCTGCTATTCCTTATGTAGGAACAGATCTTGTTCAATGAATTTGAGGAGGGTTTGCCGTAGATAACGCCACATTAACACGATTTTTTACTTTCCACTTTCTTTTCCCGTTTGCGGTAGCTGCGGCCACAATGGTTCATATCCTTTTCTTACATCAAACAGGGTCTAACAACCCACTAGGGATCTCCTCCCAAGTCGATAAAATTCCCTTCCACCCCTATTTCTCCTTTAAAGATATTGCAGGATTTGTAGTCATGCTTTTAGCACTTGTTATAATTACTCTCCTAGACCCCTATTTACTAGGAGACCCAGATAATTTTATCCCAGCTAACCCTTTAGTCACCCCAGTTCATATTCAACCAGAATGATATTTTCTTTTCGCTTACGCTATTCTTCGATCTATTCCTAATAAATTGGGAGGGGTTCTTGCTTTAGCTTTATCAGTTATAATTCTGTTTATTCTCCCATTCACACATAAAGCTAAATTTCGTAGATTGAATTTTTATCCTTTAAATCAAATTATATTTTGAGGACTGGTGAGAACGGTAGTTCTTTTAACATGAATCGGGGCCCGACCAGTGGAAGACCCATATGTAATCACAGGTCAAATCTTAACTGTAGTTTACTTTACTTACTATTTAATTAATCCAATTACACTTATTATTTGAGATAAATTATTAGATTAATTGTTTATCTTTTAGGAAAGTATGTGTTTTGAAAGCACAAAAAAAGAGTTCGAATCCCTTAACAATTTATTCTAACTTTAATACAATTAAAGCAATAAAATAGAAAATAAAATTTTTATTCCAAAATAAAATGAAATGTAATTTAAAGCCACAGGTAAAAATCTTTTTCAAGCTAAGTATATAAGCTTATCATACCGGAACCGAGGCAAAGTCCCCCGTACCCAAATAAAACAAAAGGCAATAAACACAGTTTTAAAATAAAAGATGACTGACATTAGATCCCCACCTAAAAAAATTATACAAAACAAAGCTCTTATAAACAAAATCCTAGCATACTCGGCCATAAAAATTAAAGCAAACCCTCCCGCTCTATACTCAGTATTAAATCCAGAGACTAGCTCTGACTCTCCTTCTGCGAAATCAAAAGGAGTCCGGTTAGTCTCTGCTAGACAAGAAGCAAATCAAACTAAAGCCAAAGGAAAAGTTAAAAAGATAAAATCTATACTACGTTGATAGTCAAAGAACAGGGCTAAATCAACCCCTCCAACTAAAAGTAAAAATCTAAGTAAAATAAGAGCCAAACTTACCTCATAAGAAATAGTTTGGGCTACAGCTCGTAGACATCCTAATAAAGAATATTTAGAGTTTGAAGCTCAGCCTGCTCCTATAGTTGTATAAACTCCCAAACTAGTACAACAAAGAAAAAATAGAACTCTTATTTTGAAACTAACTATTCCTAAGTTATATGGAAGTACAACTCACACTAACAAGGCTACAAACAACCTAAAAATTGGAGACAGGTAATAGGGGATAAAGTTAGATAAGGTAGGAAAAGTTTGCTCTTTTGTAAATAATTTTACAGCATCCGCAAAAGGTTGTAAGATGCCCCCGTACCCAACCACATTAGGACCTTTACGAATTTGAATATAACCTAAAACTTTACGCTCTAATAAAGTAACAAAAGCCACAGCTACTAACACAAAAATAATAAGAATTAAATACCTAACAACTTTAACTAAAAGTATAATCACGCTTAGCTTTAACACTCACACTATTATCTATAGGTTCTTACACTATATGATTAGATCCTAAATCTAGTACATTCATCTGCCAAGATAATTACCGTTCATCTTTCAAAAAAAATATTTCAGCTACTCTCTCCTTTCGTACTAAAGTAACTTTTTTAACAAAAAAAAGATAGAAACTAACCTGGCTTACGCCGGTCTGAACTCAAATCATGTAAGATTTTAAAGGTCGAACAGACCTACCACCAAAACTGCTACATCTTGAGGAAATCTTAATTCAACATCGAGGTCGCAACTATTTCTGTCGATATGAACTCTCAAGAAAAATTACGCTGTTATCCCTAAAGTAACTTAATTCTTATAATCTCTAAAAAGGATCAATACTCCTATAAAAATATATTTTTATATTAAAACAGTTATTATTTTATATTTTCGTCGCCCCAACGAAACATTTTATTTAAAAAGAATAAAAAACCATAAATTTTCCGACTAATAAATAAAATGTAAAGCTTTATAGGGTCTTATCGTCCCATTATTTAATCTAAGCCTTTTCACTTAAAAGTAAAATTCAAAATCTATAATTAAAACAGCTTACCTCCCGTCCGACCATTCATACTAGACCTCAATTAAAAGACTATTTATTATGCTACCTTAGCACGGTTCAAATACCGCGGCCCTTTAAAATTTTCAGGGGGCAGGCCAGACTGCGCATATATGTTCACACAGACATGTTTTTGATAAACAGGCAGAGGTAAAATTTGCCGAGTTCTTTAACTATAGCTTCACCATAAAGTAAAATCAAATTCAAAAGTTTAAATTATTTTTTTACACAAAACATCATCTACTAATATAATCATTTTAAAATTATAAAATAAATTAAAATAAAATTTTTTTTATTAATGTAAGTAAAATATATAAATAGTTGCCTAAAAACTTATTATCTAAAACGATTTAAAATTATAGCTGATCTTAAGCCTAAATAAAAGATATATTTCATTTTTAACCTTACACTATTTAAGAAGCTCGTCCCTCTTAAAATCTAACTTTTATTTATTGAAATAAAAGATCGAATTAAATTCGTTTCAAAAAAAACTAGATAGATGGAAATCGACTGGCGTCTCACCACTAATATACTATTAATAATTTCATTTTTTTACATAAACAATTATAGTATAATCGCTCATTCCACTTCGAGATGCCAATAAATAAACTGATTATTTTGAATATCCCTGATACAAAAGGTACAAAAATTAAATTTTTCTATCCACTAAAATTATAACGATCCCTTACGGTACTAAACTAAGCTATAACCTAAATTAAATGTTCATTATTTTACTTACTCTCCAAAAATTTAATTTTTTATTCAAAATATTTTTTATCTATCAATAAAGGCAAGAAACAATTTCAAAACAACTCTAATAATTATTTTTTGGACTACACTACATTTAGTGATCTTCCCAACGTAACTGAGATGCTTCTAATTAAGCTACAATCCATATTACTACTAGGTACACTTTCCAGCACACCTACCTTGTTACGACTTATCTCACATTGATAGTGAGAGCGACGGGCGATTTGTACACACTTCAGAACCACTATCGTAAGTACTAACTACAAACTTACTACTATTAAATCCGCCTTCAACAAAAATTTCAAATTTGTATCCATATAATTAAATATTATTGTAACCCATCTCTACTTTCCCATCGACAGCACCCTGATCTAATATATTAGAAAATAAGTCTATTAAAATTAATTTATTTTTAAATTATCTAATAATGACGGTATACTAATTGACACAAGCAAGAAAAAGTAAGATAATTCGTGGTTTATCGTTCACAGGACAGGTTCCTCTAACTGGACTGAAGGGCCGCCAAATTCTTTAAATTTCGAGAACATAACTAATTACTAATCAAGTATTACAGTTTTCAATCAAGCATACTAGGGTATCTAATCCTATTTTGCACCTAGATTTTCACAGCTTCAAAAAAAGTTTTTTTAAATATTAACAATAAAAAGAGATAAATTCCACCTCCAACTTTCAAATTTAAATTTTACAAAACCACATTTTAACTACTAACTAAAATTTTTCTACCTATGCTATCAGTCTAACCGCGGATGCTGGCACAATCTTAACCCGCACTTTTCACATAACTAAATTAAACTTTAATTAATAACCTAATTTTCTACACTGAGAATTACAACACTAAAATCAATTTTACAAAATTCACGGAATACCTCTCATAGAATGCTTGTGATCAGCAGAAAAATAAACAAGAATTAAACTTATCATTTAGTAAGGCAATTAATTAGATTTTAACTATACTATTCACCCAATTAATGATTATTTTCAGTAAAAATAAAAAAAAACATTGAAATAAAGTAAAGCATAAATATTTATATTACTAAATAGAAATCTCCCCGCCCCAAAAAAAATTTCACCCTATTAATTTACTTTAAATTTAGGAATAACCTAGTTTAAATGTATTGTAGTAGTAATTCTTTTCAGTAAAATAAATCATATTTATGGTCTTAATTTTTGTTTGTACGTATATATATATACATTTATTTATTTTAAAGATTAAAGTATAATATTTTATTAAATAAAATTGTATATAATAATATTTTATGAATAATATTTAAATTCTTTATAACTAGTTTTATGATATTTATCAATTATTCTTAATAATCTAAAATATTTCTCAATTAAATTAATTTATTAGTAAGGTATCTGTATCATAATCTTTGAGTTTAAAGATTAATTATTTTAAACACTAATGTTCTTCTTCTTTATCCCGAGGTAGAAGAAGAACTCATAAGTGTTTAAAATAATTATAATATATAAGTATAATTTAATACTCAATTTTTATACTAATATATATATTTTATTATTAAAGACTTAAATATTATACAATGCAAAATTATTATGAAACTCAAAAAAAAAAATAAAACCCGAGCAGTGAATTTCTCTTCTATAATTTGTGCAAGTTAATTTACCCATGATTTTTTTTTCTTTTTTAAAAACATGTGCAATAGTAATAGTGTGCTTGAAAAAAGGCCGTCTTGATAGGGCGGATAATGCGAAATCTTCGTCACTATTACACCCGCCTTTACAACCAATGGAATTGCACCAATTCTATAAAGATCAAAACTTTACGTGCCTCTACACTAGATTGCATGAGCAAAAAGATAAGCTAAATTTAAGCTTATGGGCTCATAACCCGTCTATGAGGGGTACTTCTCTTTTTAATTTCCACTCTTAACCCCTCTCAGATTTTATTTTTTTTAACCCTTCTTATAGGAACAGCTACCACCTTTTCAGCTTCTTCTTGGTTTACCGCTTGGATTGGATTAGAATTGAATCTGCTCTCATTCATTCCTATTTTGAGTTCTTCTAAATCCAATCAATATTCTTCGGAATCGTCTTTAAAATATTTTTTAATCCAAGCTCTTGGTTCTGCTCTCATTTTAGCCAGGGCTCCACTTTCCCTGTATCTGCAGGATATTACAACCATCACTATCACTACAGCCTTATTATTAAAAATAGGTGCCGCTCCTTTTCACTTCTGATTTCCTCCAATTATACAAGGAATCACTTGGCCTCAATGTATTATGATTTCTACAATCCAAAAAGTGGCCCCAATGCTTCTTTTAATAATAACCCAATCAAACTCTTCTTCTATTATCTTAACAATGGCCTCCATTTTTTCTGCTGTGGTTGGGGCGTTAGGAGGACTGAATCAAACCCTAACTCGTAAAATTCTAGCTTATTCTTCTATCAACCATATAGCTTGAATACTAGCTGCTATTATCTTCAACGAACAAATGTGGACAATCTATTTTTTAATTTACGCGGTCGTTTCCTCTTCAGTTATATTTATTTTACACACTTATCAAATTTTTCATTTTAATCAACTATCATCCTTTGCCGCTCACTCAAAACCAATTATTCTTACATTATTTTTGTCTTTGCTCTCCATAGGAGGAATACCCCCATTAACAGGATTTTTTCCTAAGTGGATAATTATTCAACAATTTATTTTCTCTAAATCAATTATCTGACTGTCGTTTCTTTTAATAAGAGCCCTCTTAACCTTATTTTTTTATTTACGAGTTGCAATCTCTTCTATAGTGTTTGCAGCACCTAAAATAAAGAATGGCCTTTTATTTTCACCCCGGTCAATCTTGTTAAGAGTTACCTTAATTAATTTTTCACCCATTTTTTACCCATTCCTATGGCTTTCTCTGTACTAAGGTTTTAAGTTAAAAAAACTAGTAGCCTTCAAAGTTTCCTATAAGAGTTTTCAATCTCTTAAACCTTAAGCTAAGGTAATTTAATCACATCTCTAGAATTGCAGTCTAGCGTCTTTTTTCCACTACAAAGCCTAGTTGAAGGAACTTTATTCCGTTTATAAATTTACAATTTATCGCTTTTCATGCTCAGCCATCCAACCTGCAACGTTGGCTA